CCAAAGAAATATCAAATAAAAAAAATCTACTGTTCGAATTTCATAGCTATAGCTATCGAATTTGCAATTTGAATATCAGAATAGTGGATATAGTCATGATTCAATGGGTTAGGTCCACTTACTTTTTATTTTGTTGATTTCGAATCTTTACAATAGATTAGATTGGAATAATGGAAAAGAAAAATATTTGGTGATCGAAGAGACGACTTCACATTACTCATTATAATAAACAAGCGTTCAACTTTCTTTTAGCAACTTTCTTTTAGAAGTAGAATTACTATTCTAATTACTATATTCTAACTCATTATAAGGATAACGTATTATCATTAAATTCGAAAGTTTATAATTACATTATTATCCAGTTGGTTACTTTTTTTATTACAAATCAACACAATTTTTATTCCCGTTTCAATATGAATATTACCACTTTACTTTATTTATATTTATGAAAAAGGCCAAAAAGCCCCTTATCGGATTTGAACCGATGACTTACGCCTTACCATGGCGTTACTCTACCACTGAGTTAAAAGGGCAATTGGATTCAATTATTGAAGGCGTCACTAGGCGGATAAGATAGATCTATATCTATCTATATATATATTATAATTATATGCAGTAGACTCATAGCGGCGAGTGTCACCTAGGGGAACGATAATTTTGATTTACTTAATAAGTTATAAGTATAAGTATCGGTTAACCCGGGTTTATTGATATTGGATTTGATAAATATCAATGAAATGAAGTGTTTCAAGACCGACCCTAATGGAATTGACTTAAATTGATCTGACCCCATCAGAACGGAACGAAACTTATTTGATTGATACATGGATACATGGACCTACCAATTCGACATAGATCCACCAGATTTCACATGTGATAAAGAGATTCTGTTTGTTCCCCGAACCCAAATTTTAGAGAAAAAAAAAAAAAAAAAAAAAAAATTGATAACTTGTTAATCTTAATCCCCGTTCCCAGATTTTCGGATTTCTCATTTGTTAATTTCCCAGCTTAGGGCGATATAGGAATAGTCCGATCTCATCTTACCAAGGAGTGGATAAATGAATGAAAGTTAAGTGGAAGAAATGAAGAAAAAATCTTCTTTTATGTCGGACCAATCACTTCCCAAAAGAGTCCTCTACTTTGCCTATTTTTATTTTTATTATTATTTATAGCAATTTCTATAATAGATTTCGATTTTAGACTAGAATGGCGATTAGAATGAGCGATTGATGGACGAATCAAAAAATGCTATTGGTATGGGATCAGAAAAGGTGGAAAGATCCTTTACTTTAGAGTTAGTCATCCCATTCCATTATATTGACAATTTCAAAAAACTGTTCATACTAAGTATGATGGCAGTCGGGCAAATATGCCCCCATCGTCTAGCGGTTCAGGACATCTCTCTTTCAAGGAGGCAGCGGGGATTCGACTTCCCCTGGGGGTAGGGTACTACGAAAGGAAGTTGATCGTGGATTATAAATAAGCCTAGACTTTATTCTTCCTGGGTCGATGCCCGAGCGGTTAATGGGGACGGACTGTAAATTCGTTGGCAATATGTCTACGCTGGTTCAAATCCAGCTCGGCCCAATAATTCGCTGATCCACCAGGAAATGATATAACCCCCTTTGTTTTCCAGAAATGCCAGATACGAAAGACTCAAGAATAAAAAGAGTCCAATTCTCCGATAGATCCCTACCGCTATTTATTTATTTTGTTTGCTCCATTTATTTGTTCCCATAAATTCTGATCTTGCTAATAATGATCTAGATTCATATCAGGATCATGAAATCGAAAGCATAAAGTCTAATGAAAAGAATAAAGTAACGCAAAAAAAGACTCTTTTTTTTTTTTTTCATTGGGACATTGAAAAACGAATTATCAATTGATTTGGCAATAACGAAAGGAATCCGTGCCGCTCTCACTAAAGTGTATATCCGTGTGTATATCAATATCTCACTCACGTCTCGGTTCCAACACGTCGATATTTATCTAAATATAAATGAAATTGTTTGAATGAAATCATAAAAATAGGTATTCGGTACATTTTACCGCCCCGGGATTGTAGTTCAATTGGTCAGAGCACCGCCCTGTCAAGGCGGAAGCTGCGGGTTCGAGCCCCGTCAGTCCCGACGGATCCAAATCCAATAAAAAAAAAACATCAATATATCTCCCCGTTTCTGTTAAACTGGGGCAAAATAAAATGGTAGAATTTCATGCCTACTGCTCTCCTTTGCTCTTTTTTCTTTTTCATTTCTCTTTCTCATCAACCAGTACCGATTGATGAGAAAGAGACATGTGCGAATTGCTACAATTATTGGTAGCATCATATTCAGGATTCCAAGAGCTACCGTAGGGGGTCTGGTTTTTTTGACTGTCCCCCATCTGTGTATGGAATGGAATCGAGTACCATATCGTTCCCGGGAGCGTATACACAACTGAATTTAAGATCGTTACTTTGATAGAATACTTTTAAGATTAAGATTCAAAGTATCTTCTTTTCTGGTTTCTAGTTTGGCTAACTTAAATTACTAGTTTGAATTTGAAAGAATTTATCTCATTCAAATTTCACGCCGAACTTTTGAGGGATACGTTCTAGTACTAATCCAAGGGAGGGGGGATGATATTCTTAATAAAATAAAGATCAAGCAAGGCGCCAACCCCTCCCGAAGAGGGAATGAATAATCTTTTTTAAGCGTATTGCCAAAGAAGAATAAACTCGAAATAAATCTAAATAAAATAGTCAATTTTATGAAATATTCGATTCTTTTCTACTGGGACTCGTCTTTATCACACTTCTTTTTCGTTTTTTTTTTTAATGATATAATTTTCTTGAAAAAAAAAAAAGAAAAATGAAAAGGGGTTTCGAACTTAACCCCTTCCCTTTTTCTTTTTCTATTTCGTTTCGATTGTTTGTTTGGTTTTTTTCTAAACCCTTTGTAAACAAGGAAAGTGTAAAGCGGTTAGGGGGTTGTACAAGTAAGGCGGTCGATTATAGAAAAGACAGACTGGAAAAGACTGGTAAATAAAAAAGTATTAGTATTAAAAAAGTATTAGTATTAAAGTAAAGGAATTTTTTTGATTGAATCAGGAATCAAAGTTTGTATTTGGTGTGTGGATAAAAGAGCTGCCTATGTTATACTATTGAATTCTCGACGATGAATCGACTTGACAGTCAAATATTGTTATTCATGATATTGATCCCATTCGCTATCATCGAAATGTAATTCATCCCATTGAATTTACAAGCGAAAGGGTTATCATCTCTATGGGATTAAATCCCGAGTTATTGCGAAGTAAAAAAAAAACCAAACGATGAGACTATGGAAGTAAATATTCTCGCATTTATTGCTACTACACTGTTCGTTCTAGTTCCTACTGCGTTTTTGCTTATAATATACGTAAAAACGGTCAGTCAAAGTGATTAATTTGAACGAAACTTGACTTCTTAGTTCTTATCAAGGATTTAAGAAAAAAAATTCAATTTCATGTCTTAGTCTTAAATGAAACCAACGGACTAGAATCAGCAGTAGCCTATGAGATTCGATAGTATGGTAGAAAGATTCATATATGAATCTTTCTACCATACTATCTATTTTTATTATTTTTATGTATAAAGATAGAAACTGAATAGAGATCAATCTACAATATGGATATGGATCCTTATACATGTTAATAGATACATAGTATCTCAATTCTATTTCTTTGCTTCGTCTATTTGTATTTTCTTTTTGTTCATTCCAATCAATCTGAAATAATCGAAAGGCTGCTCTTACGATTTTCAAATTTATTTATTTCTGATTATTTTCAATATGAATCTCGGTATACATTAAAAAAAGAATCAAATCGATGAAAGAAAAACAAATTTGGGCATATATTACTAAAAGAAAATCAAGTTAATAAAAGAAAATGAAATAGGAAAGAAATAAAGTAATCGTTTTTTTTAGCATTCCGAAGAAGTCGTTGATTGAGCGGTTGACAGATGATCCAAGGAGTTCTATTCTATAACTTCTTCCGATTTCAAAAAGGGGTACCCCGGCGATTGTCAACCCTGGAGCCATGATATGAAACGGGTCAATAAAGCATAGCAGAAAGCAAATTTCTAAAATACTCAAATAATAAAAAATAATAAAATCGGTGGTAAGTGCGAAATATGTGACTTGACCAAGGCACAATCTTATTATTATTAACTATTCAAATTAAATCGTGAACCCTTTCTTTTCTCTTTGAACAGTCCAATAAAAAAAAAGGGGGGTCCGGTTTTCCGCGTTCTTCCCCATTGTCCATAGAGAACTCTGGCAAGGGCCGGTTCAGAAAAACCAAATAGAAAATCTAGGAAGACTTCGGTTGGAATAAAATTCCTATGATCTGTATCCCCCTTCCTTTCAAAATAGAAATAGGGGAATTTTGGAAATATCGGTTTGATTTGGATTCTGAAAGAGCATTATTCATATATATTATGAATTGTATTCTATTCATAATAGAATCGAATACAATTACCTCGCCAGAATCCAAGCCAATAGAATTCCGAAATGAAGGTATTTTGATTAATTCAATTTCGAAATTCTAAATGGAATTAAATTACTGAATTTAATTATTCTATTAATTATTTAATAATTAATAGAATTAAAAAGGCTTTGCAGAACGATCTATAAAAAAAGTGATACAGTTTGATTCCCCAACTCAATTAGTAGTATCTCTAGAGTCCACTTCTTCCCCATACTACGAGCGAAAGGGAAAATGTAAAGACTACCATTAAAGCAGCCCAAGCGAGACTTACTATATCCATGTGAATTATGTCCCCTATCTCTATGAATATGAAGAATTTATTCCATTATTGTTTCCTAATAATAGTGGAATCACTGGCGCAGAGTCAAAAAGGGATTCTGGCCCAACGCCCTTGATGAAAGACTCCACTAAATATGAAACGCTCCAATAAATCCACTTAGAACAAGTTCGTATATGATTTCTAGTAGAATCCGGAAAAATGAAACAAAATACACAGTCGCACTTTTCTTTGGAAGTATCAAAGGGAGTGTTACCTAATCTGTAGTAATAATAAGAACTCCTCGTTTTTTTTGTTGCCCTTTATTATCATTAAGTAAAAGCCAATTATCCGTCCAATCGAATATTGATTGAATGCCCGTGCATTCATAGACTCTTATGAGTCTGTATACTGCATACAAAGTATCTCCCGCCCCTTCCATAACGATTAATTCGATTCTCCCTCGGGCTTTTCAATCTAATTCAAGACCCGGTCAGTAGACCCTGCATTAGCAATTAGCAGTGGAAATAAATCGGTAACTCTTGATTTGATATGAAAGCGCTTCTACTACTATAATCTTTCCGTGAATCCTAAATGCAAGGATTAACAGCACTTTAAGTTTAAGGAACAGAAAAAAAAAAAAAAAAAGAACAGAAACCCCAGCTATTTCGAATCACGAAAATGTCAAGAGTCGCGTACTTTGCTGGAAAAGATTCGGCGAGTTAGACCAGCCAAGCAGAATAAGGGATTGCGAGTCTTATCGTTTGTTGATCAGGCGACACCCAGATTTGAACTGGGGAAAAAGGATTTGCAGTCCCCCGCCTTACCGCTCGGCCATGCCGCCAAAACGATACAAAATAGATTAAAAAATTCCCCCTTTGCTTGTTTTGTTTGGGGGGGGGGTACTCAATGTCTTTTCTTTTTTTTGTGTACGTCCATATAAAATCTCGTTTTTCTTAATTCCTTGCCTAAAAAAAATATGTCCTTTTTTTGGATCGGCTCCGGTTCTTCAATTGATTTTATAGTATCTCACACAACATCTTAATACCTCTCTTTTCTCTTTCTTTTTTTCTATTGAAAAATGAAAAAAGAAATGTTGAAAAATGAAAAAAGAAATGTGCATTTTCAGTCACAAAAGCCAAAATTAAGGACAAATTGGAACCATTAACTAGTGACTGTAAATTCGTGACCAACTCTTGGATTGAAATTGAAATTGTAAATTTTGTTTCCTAATGATAGAAGAAAATCAAAATTGATACCTACCTAATCAATATTGGTTTTTTCTATAAAAAAAGCCTTCTCCATTTCAATTATAACAGCAATTATGAGTATATGTAAACCCCAAACATAAATCGTTTCGCGGCTAGCTTATTGGTTATCTTATCTGTGTCTGATGCCTCTCTATAGGGAATTTGCCGAAAATTGTCGTACTGCAATTTAGATTGAAGAGAAAATCGAAATTTTGATAGAGCACGACATGCGCTGTCCCGAAGCGAACTATGCAATAAAGGGGGGCGATGTATATATAGATAGCTATATCGGCACGGGTTTACTAAATACAAGCCGTCTTACGCACTTCAATCCTATTCTAAAAATTCGACTAAAAAAAGAAAAAGGGGGTTCTTCGGAAATCATTTTTTGAACAGTGGAATCCACGAAAAAGGTAAGTGCTAAAAAAATGAGCTTTACGCTGGTATATTGTGTCTGATTCTTATGTCTTTATCTTAGCGAATAGATCAAATCACGACGTTTATTTTTCTGGTATCCTAACGGATTGGAATATCATAATAATGGTATAAATTGAATTATTTTTTTGATTCTATACAAAACTCCGTAAGTCTAAGTGGAATTTATCGCTTCCTTTCCATTTGGATCTGTCTCTTAGAAATTCCAATTTTATTAAGTATAAAATCATCCTTTTTCCCCCGTTCATACGTATTTCATACATTCCATCTATATGGAGTTGGGTAAAATTTCATGCGATTCAGTAAACAGAATCTAAATTCCAGCATTCTGCATCGAATCATATGAATCGATGCAGAATGAGAAACGAATGGGATTTTTTGATAAATGGGAAATTCAAAATGCTCGGAGATGGAAATGCAGGAATGTCTACAATACCTGGGTTGAATCAGATACAATTTGAAGGATTTTGTAGGTTCATTGATCAGGGCTTAACAGAAGAGCTTTATAAGTTTCCAAAAATTGAAGATACAGATCAAGAAATTGAATTTCAATTATTTGTGGAAACATATCAATTGGTAGAACCCTTGCTAAAAGAAAGAGATGCTGTATATGAATCATTCACGTATTCTTCTGAATTATATGTATCCGCAGGATTAATTTGGAAAAGCCGAGGGGACATGCAGGAACAAACTATTTTTATTGGAAACATTCCTCTAATGAATTCTTTGGGAACTTCTATAGTAAACGGAATATACAGAATTGTCATCAATCAAATATTGCAAAGTCCCGGTATCTATTATCGGTCAGAATTGGGCCATAACGGAATTTCGGTCTATACAGGCACCATAATATCTGATTGGGGGGGAAGATTCGAATTAGAGATTGATAGAAAAGCAAGGATATGGGCTCGTGTGAGTAGGAAACAGAAAGTATCTATTCTAGTTCTATCAGCAGCTATGGGTTCGAATCTACGAGAAATTCTAGAGAATATTTGCTACCCTGAAATTTTCTTGTCTTTCCTGACGAATAAGGAGAAAAAAAAAATTGGATCA